TAATTACCCAATTTTGGTCCTTGAGATTCATCGGCAATACAGATTAAGAGCTAGGAATAGATAGTACCTCTCTTTTCTCCCTTTCAAAAATGAAAACAAAAGAAAATTGAAATGATTGAAGTTTCTTTATTTGGAATCGTCTTAGGTCTAATTCCTATTACTTTGGCTGGATTATTCGTAACTGCTTATTTACAATACAGACGTGGTGATCAGTTAGACTTTTGATTAATTAACATCTCTTTTTTTTTACTGACCTCCTTCTTTCTTGCTTTCATATGCGGGAGGTCTAATTCAGATTGCTGCTCAATTATTTGCGAACAGTGGAATTTTGACACAATCTAATAAACAAGAGTGACATCACGCTCTGTAGGATTTGAACCTACGACATTGGGTTTTGGAGACCCACGTTCTACCGAACTGAACTAAGAGCGCTTTTCTTGTTTTTTATAAAAAACGAAAAGGCTAGAAAGAGGACATTCTTTAACCCGAATCGATTTTGTACGTATATACTATGATATAGTATATCATAAATTTCAGAATTATATGTATGTCCAATTTTATTAAAAAAGATAGATCTAAAATAGATCCCTCGTTACTGCTCTTCTGAGCAGTAATAGGTAGGGATGACAGGATTTGAACCCGTGACATTTTGTACCCAAAACAAACGCGCTACCAAGCTGCGCTACATCCCTTTCAATTGGTTTACAGTGTCATTGTAGAGAATTCCTGTCTTGTTTTCCACATCCTTCTTTTTTTTGTCTCATATCAATAACAAACATATATATAATTAAAAAAATTACTTTTTTTTTTACGAAAATTCTCTCAATCTCAATTTTACATAATCCATTTTCAAATGGAATCTATAAGATCGTTCTAGTAGACAATATTTCAATTCTAATTTTGAAAATGGGGGGGGTAGTTACGTATACAAATACAAGAACTTCTTAACTACATGTACATCTGTAGTTATATATATTACTATATATAATGTAATACAATAAAGAAGAAAGAAGGAGGATTTCAAATGCGAGATCTAAAAACATATCTTTCCGTAGCACCGGTACTAAGTACTCTATGGTTCGGTTCGTTAGCAGGTTTATTAATAGAAATTAATCGTTTATTTCCAGATGCATTAACATTTCCCTTTTTTTAATTCTAGTTATTAACATAGAAAGGGTAAAAAAATTTAGAGATACGATCAACGATCGGGGACTAATCCCCCCTTTTTTTCTAATTCATTCTAAAAAAAATTAGAAAAAAAGGGGGGGCGAAAGGTCATAAAAACGAGGGTTCAGGATCCAATTAAATTAGTAATAGAACGAAAAAAAAGTGTTGCTAGGGAAACAGTATCCTACGAGATACTTAAAAAAAATACTGTACAAAGATTTTAAATATAGTTTTCAAAAAATCATTGTATTGCTTATTTTTTTATTTTTATTTAATTACTAATTAATATTCATTGCAACGAAATATTTCATAAATTTTTTTTAGTTAACAGCTTCTATTTTTTTGGTTCTTGTTCTTTATGGATCCTAAAATGAAAATAGAAGATTGGGGTGAATCATAAATCCAAAGGAGGTTTCATGGCCAAAGGTAAAGATGTTCGAGTAACAATTATTTTGGAATGTACCAGTTGTGTTCGAAATGATATTAAGAAAGAATCGGCGGGAATTTCCAGATATATTACTCAAAAGAATCGGCATAACACCCCTAGTCGATTGGAATTTAGAAAATTCTGTCCCTATTGTTATAAACATACAATTCACGGGGAAATCAAGAAATAGATCAAATTGAGTGCTTGTATGTCAACTTTTATTTTAAGAACAGGAATAATGATAGTATCTACATATTATTACATATATATAAATATAAAAAAATAAATCAATAGAAATAAATCTAATCCTATATTCTTAATTCTATATAGAAACTCTCTCCTATATAGAAATAGAAATCGTTTTTATTTTGATCCGATCAAAATAGGATTTTAGAGATAAGGAATAAAAAAATTATGAATAAATCTAAGCGACCTTTTACTAAATCCAAGCGATCTTTTCGTAGGCGTTTGCCCCCGATCCAATCGGGGGATCGAATTGATTATAGAAACATGAGTTTAATTAGTCGATTTATTAGTGAACAAGGAAAAATATTATCTAGACGGGTGAATAGAGTGACTTTAAAACAACAACGATTAATTACTATTGCTATAAAACAAGCTCGTATTTTATCTTTGTTACCTTTTCTTAATAATCAGAAACAATTTGAAAGAAGTGAGTCGACCCCTAGAACTACTAGCCTTAGAACCAGAAAAAACTAGACTTATTCTTCAATTGAATAACAATTCCAATCTGAAGGAATTAAAAAAGAGGTTAATATTTTATTCGACAAATCCAATCAAGAATCAAAATTTGATTGTTACGTCTGTGTCTGTCATAAAAAAAAAAAAGAAAAGAATCGTCGAAAATAAAAAGAATAACTCTTTTTTTAGCGACTATATACCCTCGTTTTGTTTTGACGACTTTTTTTATAATACTAATTTCTACTCTACCCTCCCCGAGCTTATTCTCCTTAAAACTCTATTTCAAATATTTTAGTGGATTTTTTCCAATCCCCTCATTTTTTGATCTCATTCGAAATCGTATAAAGACAACTCCTATTTAATAGAGCTATTTGTGCAAGTATTTTTCGATTAAGAAGTAATTGCTTCTTGTACAGATTGTGTATGAATCGGTTATAACTATAGAATACCCCCGTTTCGTGAATTACGGCATTTATTCGAGTGATCCATAAACGACGAAAATCTCTTTTTCGTTTACCCCTATCCCGATGAGCCGAAACTAAAGCTCTTATTCTCTGTTGAGTCATAGTTCGTGTAAGTCGTGAATGAGCCCCTCGAAAGCTTGATGCAAATAAACGAAGTTTTGTTCTACGCCTCCGAGCTATATATCCGCGTTTAATTCTAGTCATTGAATAAATCAAACTTTGATGAATAACTAATTCTTTTTTTAGTTATTCTTTTCCCCTTTACTAGTCATTAATAACCAAACGAATTATTCCAATGTATAAAAAAAAATTCCAATGGCTTTTGCTACTCTAACCTTCCCCACCACTATTTTTTGCTAGGTATTTTCCTTTGCTTTGAAAGGATAAATTGCCTTGATACTTGATATAAAAAAATAAAATAACTACAACAAGTAGTAAATAGAAATGGATAAATAGTGGGTTCCATCGTTTCTATGGTTACTTCTAAAACGGTGAGGTCCTCTCTATACACCGGAGCTCCTTCTTTTAATTAATCAATACTATTGGTAACTTGTACAATTCACATTCTTTGGCTCTACCACATCAATATTCCAGTAATTAGGTCTTTCACAATGAGATCTACTTTATACAGTAACGGTATTTCATTTTAAAATTGATTTGGTCATTTACCCTGTTAGTCCGTTTTTTTCTTTCAAGAGTGGAATCTTTTTACTATTTCCCCCGCTTAATGGATAACCATTTGTTATCATTGGGGGTTTTCTAAAAAATGGAGTTGATTGGATTTGCACCAATGTAAACCATAAGTTTCAGACACAATAGAAGATATGAATGATCTATCTTTTTGAAATAATGAATCGAGTTCCTCCATTCTATTTTATTCACAGGTACTGATCCTTGATATTTCAAAAAGAATTTCCTTTTTGTGTTTCAGTCTATGATCTAAACGAGTCGCACATACACCCGAGTACATGTTCCTCGTCGCTGAGGGCATCCCCGAAGCGCTGGGGATTTCGTGACATTTCGGATTGGCTGTCTTGTATTTCTAATAAGTTGTTTAATGGTTGGCATACGGAATCATATAAATAATGGGCTGGTTTAGATGGGTTCTAACCGGCTAATTCTGAATTACTTCTCTTCAAGATTCTCTTCAATATTAAAAAAAATATATTGAAGAGAATATGAAACTAAACCTTTAATCTAAAAAGATATAAAATTAGCAATTGTAGATTTGCATGAAATCGCTCCTATTTGTTATTGAACCGCTACAAGATCAACAATTCCATGAGCTTGGGCTTCTGTTGCTGACATAAAAACATCCCTTTCCATGTCTTCGGATACAACCCATATAGGTTTGCCCGTTCTTTGTACATAAACCCTTGTGATGGTTTCGCGAAGTTTTAGTAGTTCTTCCGCTTCCAAGATGAATTCTCCCGTTTGTGCCTCATAAAACGAACTAGCGGGTTGATGGATCATTACCCTGATGATATAATAGAAAAGGTTCTTCTATTTCGCAGAATGAGGCGAGATAACCAAAAAAACAGATAAATTTGAATAACCGTACAGGCTTTTTTTGTGCATTGCATACGGCTCCACAATGGAATTTACGTTTTTGACCTTTCCTTTCGGCGAAAGAAAACAAAATATAGGTTGTATTATACGCAGATCCATAAATGATCCAATTACCATCCTTCTTTTTTGTAGGAGTTAAAAAAATACTATGATGGTTCCGTTGCTTTATATATCATTTTTTTGATCCGTCTATGATTCAGCAATCCCAAAGTGTCTTTTTTTTTAATATAAATTTTGTAAATAAGCTTCCGGTGTGAAAACAAAGTTTGTGACGCTGAGATGTGCCCGAATAGGGAAGATATCATTTGAAATAACCCTTCCTTATCTCATACTACTCTTTCAATATATAATCTAATTTTTTTAATCTAAAAAATTTCATATCGAATTCGAAGTGCCATGCTATTATTACTTAACTAATTCATATTTCCGATGGCGAAGGCATAGTATTTTTTTCTCGAAAATAAAAAAACTCATTGGCGCCAAGCGTGAGGGAATGCTATACGTTTGGTAATTGCTCCTCCGACTAGGATAAAGGATGCTATTGAAGCGGCCAATCCCATGCATATTGTCTGTACATCGGGTCGCACAAATTGCATAGTATCATAAATAGCCATTCCAGATATTACCCATCCACCAGGAGAGTTTATAAACAAATACAGATCTTTGGTATCCTTTTCTATACTGAGATATATCATAAGACTAATAAGTTGATTCGAGATTTCGGTATCAACCTCTTGGCCTAAAAAAAACAATCTTTCTCGATAAAGTCGGTTGATTAGGATCAAATTTTATTCCTTAGGAGCCGTACAGGCACCTTTTGATGCATACGGTTCAACAAAAATTGTTAAAAAATCAATGTGTCGATTCCAACCCCCCCGTTTTTTCAGAGAAGGCTTTTCTTTGTAACTTATAAGGGAAGGGCTTGCTCCCTTTTAAAAAGTAAAAGAAAAAATAAGTTTTGGCCCCTTTTATTAGATATTATAATCCTATAATAAAATAATAAAACGATTGATTAGGCCTGTCAGACTAACTTGATTCATTGATATTTGTTTTCATCGAGATTCAGTTGAAATGGCGATGGTTTTTTCTTGTTCCTGAATGGGCTTCTTACTTTTTTTATTCCATTTTTTAGGTTTATGCTCTACCCCGAGTAAAAGGAAAAATTTGCCCGATTTTGATTTGCACATATAGGACAAATGAACCAAATACCGCGTCTTTTTTTTACTACTCCTTATTTTTTTTTTCAATTCATTTCTTTCACATGTCTTCTGTCAAATAGTCAACAAATTTTTAATTATATTATTTGATTTGATCAACAGTTTTAGATCACCCTGTTTCAATTTTTTGTATTTTTTAATAGAATTTTTTATGATAATTTTTCATATCATATAAGTAGTAATTATAAAAATATTATATATTAATTATCAATTGGGTTTTTGCTAAACGGAGCCTGGATACTTAATTTTATTAGTCCGATCACGTAAACCATAAAAAAAATTTGATAATCTAATATCAATCTAAATACTCCCTGCATTTAATTCCACTTTATTTTTTGCGCTTCGCGTTACAAATTTTTGATAATTCAATCAATCTTTTTGGGCGAAACAGAGGATATCTCGATCGAGGGAGAAAATGGGGAAATCCCATATAGCCCAATATATCTGACAAGTCGCACTATATGTCAACCCAAGATGTATCTCCTTCTCCAGGACTTCGAAAAGGTACTTTTGGAACGCCAATAGGCATGAAATGAAAAAAAAAGAGAATGAAGTTCTCTATTTCACTTTGATGTGGAAACGTAAGACTGGGGTTTCGTTTTTTAATAATATTATCTTTTTTTTCTACTTTATTAATCATATTTAAATTAATCATATTTAATACATAAGTTGAATAAGCTAAAATAAAATATAAAATAAAAGTAAAGTAAGAGAGAATGAATAAAAATTAAAGGAAACTTTTTACGAACGGGCTTCGGAATGATGAACAACAATAGCTATCTTGGTTCATATAAAATAGGATTCACCCCCATTGCGTATTGGTACTTATCGGATATAGAATAGATCCGCTTCCCTTTTTTCCTATGAATCGAATTGTTCCATTATTACTAACAGAATAGAACAAATATTAATCCTTTCTCCGAAATAATTACCTAAAAAGGGGGGGTCCGTAACATAGTTTTTTCCAATGCAATAAAGTTACATAGTGTCTATTTTCGTTGATAAAGGGGTATTTCCATGGGTTTGCCTTGGTATCGTGTTCATACTGTTGTATTGAATGATCCCGGTCGTTTGCTTTCAGTTCATATAATGCATACTGCTCTGGTTGCTGGTTGGGCCGGTTCGATGGCTCTATATGAATTAGCAGTTTTTGATCCCTCCGACCCTGTTCTTGATCCAATGTGGAGACAAGGTATGTTCGTTATACCTTTCATGACTCGTTTAGGAATAACCAATTCATGGGGCGGTTGGAATATTACAGGAGGGACTATAACGAATCCGGGTCTTTGGAGTTACGAAGGGGTAGCCGCAGCACATATCGTGTTTTCTGGCTTGTGCTTCTTGGCAGCTATTTGGCATTGGGTATATTGGGATCTAGAAATTTTTTGTGATGAACGTACAGGAAAACCTTCTTTGGATTTGCCCAAGATTTTTGGAATTCATTTATTTCTTTCAGGAGTAGCTTGCTTTGGTTTTGGCGCATTTCATGTAACAGGATTATATGGTCCTGGAATATGGGTATCCGACCCTTATGGACTAACCGGAAAGGTCCAACCCGTAAATCCGGCGTGGGGCGTGGAGGGTTTTGACCCTTTTGTTCCGGGAGGAATAGCCTCTCATCATATTGCAGCAGGGACATTGGGTATATTAGCGGGCTTATTCCATCTTAGTGTTCGTCCGCCTCAACGTCTATACAAAGGATTACGTATGGGAAATATTGAAACCGTCCTTTCCAGTAGTATTGCTGCTGTCTTTTTTGCAGCTTTTGTTGTTGCTGGAACTATGTGGTATGGTTCTGCAACTACTCCCATCGAATTATTTGGTCCTACTCGTTATCAATGGGATCAGGGATACTTTCAACAAGAAATATATCGAAGAGTTAGTGCTGGACTAGCTGAAAATCAAAGTGTATCAGAAGCTTGGTCTAAAATTCCTGAAAAATTAGCTTTTTATGATTATATTGGTAATAATCCAGCAAAAGGGGGGTTATTCCGAGCGGGTTCAATGGACAATGGGGATGGAATAGCTGTTGGATGGTTAGGACACCCCGTCTTTAGAAATAAAGAAGGGCGTGAACTTTTTGTACGCCGTATGCCTACTTTTTTTGAAACATTTCCGGTTGTTTTGGTAGACGGAGACGGAATTGTTAGAGCCGACGTCCCATTTAGAAGGGCAGAATCTAAATATAGTGTCGAACAAGTAGGTGTAACTGTTGAGTTTTATGGTGGTGAACTCAATGGAGTGAGTTATAGTGATCCCGCAACTGTGAAAAAATATGCTAGACGGGCTCAATTGGGTGAGATTTTTGAATTAGATCGTGCTACTTTGAAATCCGATGGTGTTTTTCGTAGCAGTCCAAGAGGTTGGTTTACTTTTGGGCATGCTTCGTTTGCTCTACTTTTCTTCTTTGGACACATTTGGCATGGTTCTAGAACTCTCTTCAGAGATGTTTTTGCTGGTATTGATCCAGATTTGGATGCTCAGGTGGAATTTGGGGCATTCCAAAAACTTGGAGATCCAACTACAAAAAGACAAGCAGTCTAATGCAACATTGCTTTTTTTCTTCTAGTTTCTGTTTGCGATTTTATTTAATTAGGTAGGGTACTGTAGGAATCTTGATTTAAATCGCTGCCGTTTCTTTGACTCTTTTTTGTTCTTTATCCGGAGGGATACTCCTAAGTAAACATAAACAAAACAGGTATGAAAGCTATAATTGTAAACCACGATCAAATTTATGGAAGCATTGGTTTATACATTTCTCTTAGTATCGACTTTAGGGATCATTTTTTTCGCTATTTTTTTTCGGGAACCGCCTAAAATTTCAACTAAAAAATGAAATAATTTTTAATTATCTTCATTGATGTAATAAGCCTCCAAATATTTGGAGGCTGATTACGTCAACTAGTCCCCGTGTTCCTCGAATGGATCTCTTAGTTGTTGAGAGGGTTGCCCAAAGGCAGTATATAGAGCATACCCAGTAAAACTTACAAGTAACCCAGATATAAAGATGGCGACTAGAGTTGCTGTTTCCATTATTATAGAATTGAAAGACCACAATGGATCTATGCTAAGATTGTTTATTTACAACGGAATGGTATACAAAGTCAACAGATCGTAATGAATACAAAATAAGATTTATGGCTACACAAACTGTTGAGGATAGTTCTAGATCTGGTCCAAGAAGCACTACTGTAGGGAAGTTATTGAAACCGTTGAATTCCGAATATGGTAAAGTAGCTCCTGGATGGGGAACGACCCCTTTGATGGGTGTTGCAATGGCGCTATTTGCGGTATTCCTATCTATTATTTTGGAGATTTATAATTCTTCTGTTCTATTGGATGGAATTTCAGTGAATTAGACTGAGAAGAATCTTGAAGTCCTAGCTTTTCGTTCGATATAAAGTATGTAGGTCTAAAATTTTTAGCCTATTCTCCTTTGCTAGTTCGACCGCGAAATTTTTTTCTGCATTGTATATTTCCGGAATATGAGTGTGTGACTTGTTAGAATTGACCCTATGGATAGTACAGAAAATGGGGTCTGTCATCTTTCTCAAGATGGTTTTACTTCGTCGGATATTCATTCGAGTATCTGGAGCACGAAATAGATCAAATAGATCACAAAGTTTTCGAACTATGATTCATACTTAATACTCAGACCTCGTAGCCGGACTTTTTTCCGTTCTATCTTATAAACTTTAATAAATCAAACTCTTTTTATGCTTTTAAACTCTTATTTGGATCAAAGGACAAACGCTTCTTTGTATTTTATGTTTTTAATTATTATAGCTATTTTTTTGATTGAATAAGTGATGATCCAATGGTTCTCACTCAGTGAACTTTGGACTTTGAAGGTTTCATTGAATTATCGTGGTTCTCGTATGAATCTGAGGTTTCAATTAATTAGTTAAGTAGGGTCTTAACAAGAGAATTCCTATCAATAATAAAGAAAACAAGAAGAAATCCGCATTCCCATTCTATACAAATACCAAATAAAAAAGACAATAAAGATAGGTAATCTAGAAGATTCAAGAGGCCTGTAACGATCAACACAACATAAAGACGTATGAGCTGACTTGATTTTTTGGCATTTAACCACAAAGAAGAGCTTTCGCATTTTGACTCTTTCATATCTTTAAATAATATTGAATGAGAGAGAAGTTTAAAACTTTATATTCCATATCCGTTTCAATCAGTATTTGGGTCTTTTTTTTGTTTGAGCTGTACGAGATGAAATTCTCATATACAGTTCTTGGAGGGGGAGGAACCTTGGTTTACCTATCTCAATAAAGTTTATGATTGGTTCGAAGAACGTCTTGAGATTCAGGCGATTGCAGATGATATAACTAGTAAATATGTTCCTCCGCATGTCAACATATTTTATTGTCTAGGAGGAATTACCCTTACTTGTTTTTTAGTACAAGTAGCTACGGGATTTGCTATGACTTTTTATTACC